TATAAACATTATTTTAATAGTGTAATAGAAATGCTTTTGTCCCCAAAAAAAAGCACTCGAGATAAATCTGTTTCCGGGGGGTTTACAGAATCGTTAGTTATCTCAGGACTTTTGGGGGGTAGGGGGGTTTAACGCGCAAAAGCCGAGGGGGAGCCCAGGGGGGAATAACTTAGGGATCTTAGGAGTTACATACCATCTATATGCTCATGATAACAGTTATGCAATTCTTATAAGAATATCTTTTCAACACTTAACTATATTTACGCGGGCAAGGAAAATGTTCAACCTTGTCAGTTATTTCCGTGTGCACTCTGAAATGTCAGTTGAAAGGAGAAAAAAAAAGAGAACCCCTGACACGCTGGAAGGAACGCTCGGCATGGTGGGTAACGAGTCGTATGTTGTGTGCCATTAACTTATGCAAGCGTCAAGGAAAGTATGTGGGGTGATACCAATTTATGGCCCTGAAATAGGAACCAGATGCCAGTAATAATTCATTTGGTGAAACCCCCACAATATTTGTCCCTGACCATCAAGAAACGTATGCTTTAAGATATGAGCTGGTTGGTGATCTCTTACTGCGCACTACTTTTTTATTGAATAGGATGTTGTTTACTTGGTATATATTAGGAGTGTCAGTTTTTGTGTTAGGTCTTAAATCTCGACCTGCTATTAAAGCAAGATATACTGAATATTGAGGGCTATGGTTTATGTCATCCCTTAGATTGTATGTACTAGATTATGGTTAAGTGCAATATATGGTGTTAATACATATATGTCCTGATACATTATTATATATGGTTAATATATATATATGGGGAATATCCATATATGTAATTGCCATTTAGCACGAGGAGGGAGAACTAACCCTCGGCCTCCGGCTTACAAGGCCGGCGCTCTGCCCTGAGCTACTCATGCAATTTTGTTCTAAGGCCAGGTTTTCTACTCAACCTGCTAGGGGGATAAGGGCTAGGAAGATTGAGAAGTATACAATAGATGCAATTTGTCCGGTAATAATGAACGGGTGTTCTACAGGCATGCCTCCGATCCAAGTAAGGATTATAACATCTATTGCAAGTGTCCAAAAGAGGAATTGGGTAATAGGTCGAAAGGTTGATCCTCGGTGGGTGGATGTATGGAGAATGGGGACGAGTATTAGAACCAAGATGGAGAAGAGCAGTGCTAATACACCTCCCAGCTTATTTGGAATAGACCGAAGAATTGCATAAGCAAATAGGAAGTACCATTCTGGTTTGATATGCGGGGGTGTTACCAGAGGATTAGCTGGTGTGAAGTTATCTGGGTCGCCTAAGAGATTTGGGGCAAATAAAGCAAGTGATGTTAGGGCAACCAGGAGAGCCGCAAAGCCTAGGAGGTCTTTATATGAGAAGTAAGGGTGGAAGGAAATTTTATCGGCGTCGGAGTTGAGGCCGGCTGGGTTATTTGAGCCCGACTCATGTAGGAACAGGAGGTGAATTAGGGTTGCGGCTGCTAGGACAAAGGGGAAAAGGAAGTGAAATGTAAAGAACCGGGTGAGGGTTGCGTTGTCAACTGAAAACCCGCCTCAAATTCACTGGACTAGGGTGTTTCCCACATATGGTACGGCTGAGAGCAGGTTGGTAATTACTGTGGCCCCTCAGAAAGATATTTGTCCTCAAGGAAGTACGTAGCCAACGAAGGCAGTTATTATTAATAAGAGGAGTAGAACAACCCCAACGTTTCATGTCTCTTTGAATAGGTAGGACCCGTAGTAAAGCCCTCGGGCGATGTGAAGGTAGATGCAGATGAAGAAGAAGGATGCGCCGTTAGCGTGTATATTACGGATGAGTCATCCGTAGTTTACGTCTCGACAAATGTGGGCGACAGAAGAGAATGCTGTGGAGATGTCGGAGGTGTAGTGTATTGCCAGGAATAAGCCTGTAAGAATTTGGGTGGCTAAGCATAGTCCGAGCAGGGAGCCGAAGTTTCATCACACAGAGATGTTGGAGGGGGCGGGGAGGTCAACAAGTGCATTATTTGCAATTTTTAAAAGGGGGTGGGTTTTCCGAAGAGCGGCCATTGAGGGTTCTCATAGTTGAATAACAACGGTGGTTTTTCAAGTCATTGGTCCTGGTTAGAATCCTGGTGAGAATCATGACTTATATTATGTCTTTATTATTGTTTGGGCTGGTGTTAGGGCTGGTTGCAGTTGCTTCAAACCCCTCTCCTTATTTTGCAGCGCTTGGTCTGGTTGTTGTTGCGGGGGTTGGTTGTGGTGTTTTGGTTGGTCATGGGGGGCCTTTTCTATCATTGGTGTTGTTTCTGATTTACTTGGGGGGCATGCTGGTAGTATTTGCTTATTCAGCAGCGCTCGCGGCCGAGCCGTACCCGGAAAGCTGAGGGAGTCGGATGGTTGCGGTAGACATGGCCGGGTACATTTTAGGGGTCGGGGGTGCGTGTTTCGCGCTTTGAGGGGGGTGATACGAGGGGTCGTGGTTGGGTGTGGATGAGCTTGTTGAGTTTTGTGCGGCTCGGGGGGACATAGGAGGAGTGGCACTGTTGTATTCGTTTGGAGGGGGGATGCTAATAATTAGTGCCTGGGTTTTACTATTAACCCTGTTTGTGGTCTTAGAGTTGACTCGGGGGGTAAGTCGTGGAGCTCTGCGGGTGGTTTAAATAAATAATGTTAGAGTAGCCAGGGGCAGGGTAAGTAGGAATAGAGTGAGGTAGGTTTTAACTAGTCCTCGTTGGGTGTTGCTTGTGGTCGTAATTAAGGGTAGGTTGGCAGAGGCTACGTGTTTTGGGCCGACTTTTTCTAATCATGTTTGGTCTACTATTTGGCTAGCGACTGTTTGTCCTAGTATAAGGTTGAGTTTGGGAGGTAGGCGGTGAATAATTGAGGGGAAGAAGCCTAACATGTTTGAAAAGTTGTGAGGGGCTAGCGTTGGTGTTGGCTTGAATTGTTTGCTGGTTAGGGATGCGAGTTCTAAGGCTATTAGTAGGCCTCCGATGGAGACTATAAGGGCGGCTAGCTTGAGCGGGAGTGGTATTGATATTACAGGGGTCTTAAGGGGGATGATGTTTGAGGTAATTAGGAGGCCAGCTAGGATGCTGCCTCATGCAAGTCGCTTGATTGGGTTGATTACGGAGGGGTTGTTCTCGTTAATTGGGGAGAGGGGGTTGAAGCGGGGGTGTCCTATTGAAACGAAGAATACTACTCGAAGGCTGTATACGGCTGTGAATGAGGTGGCTAGAAGGGTGAGCGCTAGGGCTCAGGCGTTGAGGTGGGATGTGTTTAAGGCTTCGATAATAGCATCTTTGGAGAAGAAGCCTGCTAAGAAGGGGGTGCCAGTTAGGGCGAGGCTGCCCAGTGTTAGACAGGATGATGTAAAGGGGGCCAGGTGGTGTATACCCCCCATTTTCCGGATGTCTTGCTCATCGTTAAGGCTGTGGATAATAGAGCCAGAACATAGGAAGAGCATGGCTTTGAAGAAAGCGTGCGTGCAAATGTGTATAAAAGCAAGTTGGGGTTGATTGAGCCCGATGGTGACCATTATCAGGCCAAGCTGGCTAGAGGTGGAGAAAGCTACGATTTTTTTGATATCATTTTGGGTGAGTGCACATGTGGCTGTGAAAAGGGTGGTTAGGGCGCCTAGGCATAGGCAGAGTGTAAGAGCTGTTTGGTTATTCTCCATTAGGGGGCTGATGCGGATTAGCAGGAAAATTCCGGCTACAACTATGGTGCTGGAGTGCAGTAGGGCAGAGACTGGGGTAGGGCCCTCCATGGCTGAGGGTAGTCAGGGGTGTAGTCCAAACTGAGCCGATTTTCCAGTAGCTGCAAGTACTAGCCCAAAGAGGGGGAGTGTAAGGTCCATGTTTTGAGAGGCCAGGAACACTTGTTGGAGTTCCCATGAGTTGAGGTTTATAGCAATTCATGCTATGGCCAAGATAAGTCCAATGTCTCCGACTCGGTTATACAGAACTGCTTGGAGGGCAGCGGTGTTTGCATCTGCTCGGCCGTACCATCACCCAATAAGAAGAAAGGATATAATTCCCACACCCTCTCATCCAATGAATAGCTGGAACATGTTGTTCGCAGTCACTAAGATGATCATGGCGATGAGGAAGGTTAAAAGATATTTGAAGAATCGGTTTACATAAGGGTCGGCGTGCATGTATCAGGCGGCAAACTCTAGGATTGATCATGTGACATAGAGGGCGATAGGAACGAAAATGACAGAGTAGTGGTCGAATTTAAGACTAATGTTGACGTCAAATAGAAGTGTGTTTATTCAGTTCCATGTGGTGGCAATGGTTTCAGTGCCTGTATTGAGGTAGAGGGCTAGTGGTAGAAGACTGATGATGAACGCTATCTTAACTGCGGTCTTTACTTGGGTGAGGGCTCAGTTAGGGTGGAGGGGGGCAGGGGAGAATGAGGAGAGGATTGGGAATAAGAGTAGGGCGAAGATGATAATAAGGCTAGAGGTTATGACAAGAGGTGTGAAGTGCATAGCTTCTACTTGGATTTGCACCAAGAGTTTTTGGTTCCTAAGACCAACGGATGAGCTGTTATCCTTTAAAAGCTTGCGAGTGAGCCTAGGGGTTTAACCAAGGGGGCGAAAATTAGCAGTGTTCGTTGCCGTCGGGCCTCTCTCGGTGGGCAGGGGGAGTTTAACCCCCATTTTTAGAATCACAATCTAATGTCTTGGTTAAACTATGCCTACATGCAAGTCATCCTCAAATCAGTTCTGGTTTTATAATTAATAAGAGGAGGGGGATGATATGTAGTGCTAGAAGGAGGTGTTCTCGCGAGTGAGATGGGCTGAGGCCGAGGAGGTGGGTGGGCAGAGGGCCTCGTTGTGTCATCAAGAATAAGTACAGTGAGTAACCCGCGGTAATCAGGGTTCCGGCCCCTGTTAGGAGGAGCGTTCAGGGGGATCAGTTGAACAGCGAGGTAATAATTATTAATTCTCCCATGAGGTTTGGTAAGGGCGGGAGAGCAAGGTTGGCGAGGCTGGCAATGAACCATCAGGCGGTCATAAGGGGGAGCACAATTTGTATCCCTCGGGCGAGGAGCATTGTTCGACTATGGGTGCGTTCGTAGTTTGTGTTGGCCAGACAGAATAGGGCGGAGGAGGTAAGGCCGTGGGCGATTATCAGGATTAGTGCTCCTGTAAACCCTCATGGTGTCTGGACTAAAATGCCCCCTACTACTAATCCCATGTGGCCAACTGAAGAGTAGGCAATTAGTGATTTTAGGTCTGTTTGTCGAAGACAAATTGAGCCTGTTATAACAACCCCTCAGAGGGCGAAGATGATAAAGGGGTAGCTGAGTTCTTTGGTCATGGGCTCTAACAAGATTATTATGCGTATTATACCATATCCTCCTAGTTTTAATAGAACTGCGGCAAGGACCATTGAGCCGGCGATGGGGGCCTCTACGTGGGCTTTAGGTAGTCAAAGGTGTACCCCATATAAAGGCATTTTTACTAAAAAGGCTAGTAGGCAGCCTGCTCATCATAGTTTGTCCGCGTAGTTCGTGGAGGCGACAGGGGGTGAGTATTGAAGGGTGAGTATAGATAGGGTACCTGTGGTGTTTTGTAGTAAGAGTAGGGCTACTAGGAGGGGCAGTGACCCTGCTAAAGTATAAAATAGGAAATATGTGCCTGCGTTCAGGCGTTCCGCCTGATTGCCTCACCGAGTGATGATAATAAGGGTAGGGATTAGGGTTGCTTCAAATATTACGTAAAACATAATAACTTCGGTGGCTCCGAATGCTATAATTAGGAAGGTCTGGAGGGAGATGAGCAAGGTGATGTACATTCGTTGTCGATTGGCCGGCTCTTGAGCGGTGTGGTTTTGGCTGGCCAGGATTATTAGGGGCAGGAGCCAACAGGTGAGTACTAGGAGGGGGGTGGATAAGGGGTCGGTTGCTATAAGGGTTCCTAGAGAGGATCAGCCGGTTTCCACTGTATTTTTTAATCAAATAAGGCTTATTAGGGCGATTAAAAGGCTGTGAGCAAGAGTTGATGGCCAGAGCCATTTTGTTGGGGCGAGCCAGGTGGTTGGGATAAGCATTAGCGTTGGGATAAGGATTTTTAGCATTGTAGTAAGTTTAGGCTTTGAAGGCGGTCGCTTCCGTGTGTTCGGGCTGTTGCTACTAGGAGTGCGAGCCCTGCACTAGCTTCACATGCTGAGAAAGCGAGAAGCAGTATGGGTGATGTTGAGAAACTTGTTGAGTCAAGCTGTAGGGTTCATAGGGATAGGGCAATAAAGAGTGATAGCATTATACCTTCAAGGCAAAGGAGGGCTGAGAGAAGGTGGGTGCGGTGAAATGCTAGGCCCATGAGCCCTAGAATAAATGCGGATGAAAAGGTGAAGTGGACAGGGGTCATTAGGTAAATTATGGACTTTAACCATAAGCTTTTGAGCCGAAATCAAATATTTTAGTTAAACTAATTTCCTATTCGGCTCACTCTAGGCCACCTTGAAGTCATTCATAGATCAGTCCTAGAGTGAGGAGGGCGAGAACAGCTGCTGCTCAGATGAAGGTTGTAAGTGGGGAAGAGAGTTGGTCTCCCCATGGTAGGGGGAGGAGGAGGGCAATTTCTAGGTCGAAGAGGAGAAATAGAATTGCCACGAGGAAGAATCGGAGGGAGAAAGGTAGTCGGGCTGAGCCGAGGGGGTCAAAACCACACTCGTAAGGGGAAAGCTTTTCTGGGTCGGGGGTAATTTGTGGCAGTCAGAAGGACACTAGGGCAAGAACTGCCGAAATTAGAATGGCAATCATTACGATTGTTGTAACAATGTTCATTATCTTTCCTTGGATTTTAACCAAGACCTGGTGATTGGAAGTCACTAATACTAACGTTAGTACTAGAAAGATTAAGATCCTCATCAGTAAATTGAGACATAAAGGAAGAGTCAGACGACGTCTACAAAGTGTCAGTATCAGGCGGCTGCCTCGAATCCGAAATGATGTTCGGATGTGAAGTGGTATAGAATTTGGCGCAATAAGCAAACAGCTAGGAAGGTTGAGCCGATAATTACATGAAGGCCGTGGAAACCGGTTGCTACGAAAAATGTGGAGCCATAAACGCCGTCTGCAATTGTAAAGGGGGCTTCGTAGTATTCTATGCCTTGAAGGAATGTGAAGTAGAAGCCTAGGAGGATTGTTAGGGTAAGAGAGTGGATGGCTTGTTTTCGCTCACCTTCTATAATACTGTGGTGTGCTCATGTAACAGTAACGCCGGAGGCAAGGAGGACGGCGGTGTTAAGCAAGGGCACTTCAAATGGGTCAAGCGTATGAATGCCTGAGGGAGGCCAGCAGCCGCCCAACTCAGGGGTAGGGGCCAGGCTGGAGTGGTAAAAGGCCCAAAAGAATCCTAAAAAGAAGAAAACTTCGGAGGTAATAAAAAGGATTATACCGTACCGAAGGCCTTTTTGAACTGGAGGGGTGTGGTGACCTTGGAATGTGCCTTCTCGCACGATATCTCGTCACCATTGATACATGGTGAGAAGGAGGAGTGCCGTCCCAAGTGTTATAAGGGTTACTGAGTTGAAGTGGAATCAAATAGCAAGGCCAGAGGTTATTAACAGGGCGGCTACTGCGCCCGTCAGGGGTCATGGGCTAGGGTCTACTATGTGGTATGCGTGTGTCTGGTGGGCCATTAGACGTTCTCTTGTAGGTAGAGGCTTAAAAGGAGGACGAAGACGTATGCTTGGATCATGGCGACGGCGACTTCGAGGAGTGTGAGTAGGAAAAGCAAGGTGGTTGTCAAAATAGCCACTGTTGGCATAAGGGGGAGTAGGACGAAGGCAGCTGTTGCGATTAGTTGGATTAGCAGGTGACCTGCTGTTAAATTGGCGGTGAGTCGCACACCTAGGGCTAGCGGTCGGATGAAGAGGCTAATTGTTTCGATAATAATTAGTACGGGGATAAGGGGCGTTGGGGTGCCTTCGGGGAGAAGGTGGCCTAGGGCATGAGTTGGCTGGTTTCGCATCCCAATAATAACAGTGGCTAGTCAAAGTGGTACTGCAAGGGCTATGTTTAGGGAGAGCTGGGTCGTAGGGGTGAAGGTGTATGGTAGTAAGCCTAGCATGTTAATAGAAAGTAGGAAGACTATCAGTGAGGCAAACAGGAGTGCTCATTTATGGCCTCCGGGGTTAAGGGGGAGAAGTAGTTGTTGCGTAAACCGGTTAATGGCCCAGCTTTGGAGGGTGAGCAGGCGGTTGTTTAATCATCGTGTAGAAGGTGTGGGGTACATAACCCAGGGGAGGGCTAAGGCAAGGGCTATTAAGGGGGTGCCTAAAAATACTGGGCTTATAAATTGGTCAAAGAAGTTTAATGCCATGGTCAGTTTCAGGGTTCTGTTTTAATGGTTGTGGTAGCTTGGGAGGCCGGTTCGTTAGGGAATTTATGGGCTAAGATTTTTGGAGGAATCACAATTAGGAAAACAAGTCAGGTAAAGACTAGAATAGCAAATCAGGGGGAGGGGTTGAGCTGCGGCATGTCGCCAGGGGTGATTGGGGGTCACCAGTCTTTAGCTTAAAAGGCTAACGCTATGCCCGGTTTAGCTTCTTGGCGAGGCATCTTCGAGTATCAGAAGGGATCAGTGTTCAAAGTGTTCTAGGGGTACTGCTTCCACAACGATTGGTATGAAACTGTGATTAGCGCCGCAGATTTCGGAACATTGGCCGTAGAAGACACCTGGGCGCGAGGTGATGAAGGCTGTTTGGTTAAGGCGGCCTGGTACGGCGTCTATCTTTACACCTAAGGATGGGACTGCTCATGAGTGAAGGACATCTTCGGCCGTAATTAGCACTCGGATAGGGGATTCAACGGGGACAACTATTCGGTGGTCTGCCTCTAGGAGACGGAATTGACCTGGGAGCAGGTCTTGTGTTGGGATTATATATGAGTCGAAGCCCAGATCCTCATAGTCAGTATATTCATAACTTCAGTATCACTGATGTCCTACGGCCTTGATTGTCAGGTGTGGGTCGTTTACTTCGTCCATAAGATAGAGGATGCGTAGCGATGGGAGGGCGATTAGAATGAGGATGACAGCTGGGAGAACGGTTCAGATAATTTCAATTTCTTGTGAATCAAGCAGGAACTTGTTGGTTAATTTAGTGGTAACTATGGCCACAATAATGTAAAGTACTAGCGTGCTGATTAGGAAGACGATTATTAGGGCATGGTCGTGGAAGTGAAGAAGTTCTTCTATTACAGGGGAGGCTGCGTCTTGAAATCCTAGTTGTGTGGGATGTGCCATTAGGTTGCAAGACGCGCGGGGTTCTAACCCACAACTCTGCCTTGACAAGGCAGTATAATCAATATTTACTAGCGTCTTATGAAGAAAGTGGCAGAGTGGTTATGTAGTTGGCTTGAAACCAGCCCACGGGGGTTCAATTCCTCCCTTTCTCGTTAGTTAGTTTGAACCTGGACAAATGCCGGTTTTTCAAATGTGTGGTATGGGGGAGGGCAGCCGTGTAGCCATTCAACATTAGTTGAGGCAAGCTCTACTGCCATTACCTCCCGTTTTGCGGCAAAGGCTTCCCAGATAATGAATAAGAACATGGTGACTGCGACCAGTGAGATTAATGATCCTACAGAGGACACCGTGTTTCATAGGGTGTAGGCGTCTGGGTAGTCTGAGTACCGACGGGGCATTCCTGCCAGGCCTAGGAAGTGTTGTGGGAAGAATGTTAAATTAACCCCTACAAACATTACTCCGAAATGGATTTTTGTTCAAGTGCTGTGAAGGGTGTAGCCAGTGAACAGGGGGAACCAGTGTACAAAGCCTGCTATGATAGCAAACACGGCCCCCATGGACAGAACATAGTGGAAGTGGGCTACAACATAGTATGTGTCATGGAGTACGATATCTAGGGAGGAGTTAGCTAGAACAATGCCCGTGAGCCCTCCGACTGTGAATAGGAAGATAAACCCTAGGGCCCAAAGAAGAGGGGTTTCTCATTTGATAGCCCCTCCGTGCAGTGTGGCAAGCCAGCTAAATACTTTTACACCTGTTGGGATGGCAATGATCATAGTTGCCGATGTAAAGTATGCTCGAGTGTCAACATCCATCCCTACAGTAAACATGTGGTGGGCTCAGACAATGAAGCCTAGAAGGCCAATGGCCATCATGGCCCACACCATACCCATGTACCCGAAGGGCTCTTTTTTCCCTGCATAATATGCAACAATGTGGGAGATTATCCCAAACCCTGGCAGGATTAGAATATAAACTTCTGGGTGCCCAAAGAATCAGAACAGGTGTTGATACAGGATTGGGTCTCCACCCCCTGCTGGGTCAAAAAAGGTTGTGTTTAGGTTTCGGTCTGTTAGTAGCATGGTAATGCCGGCGGCTAGGACTGGGAGGGAGAGAAGCAGTAGGACGGCGGTGATTAGTACGGCCCACACGAAAAGAGGGGTTTGATACTGCGAGACAGCAGGGGACTTCATGTTGATAATAGTGGTGATGAAGTTGATTGCGCCCAGAATTGACGAGATACCTGCGAGATGCAGAGAGAAGATCGTTAGGTCTACAGAGGCTCCGGCGTGTGCGAGGTTGCCGGCAAGAGGGGGATATACTGTTCACCCCGTGCCCGCTCCTGCTTCAACGCCAGATGAGGCCAGGAGAAGGAGGAAAGAGGGGGGCAGAAGTCAGAAGCTTATGTTGTTCATGCGAGGGAATGCTATATCTGGGGCCCCGATCATGAGGGGGATGAGTCAGTTACCAAAACCTCCAATCATGATTGGTATTACTATAAAGAAAATTATTACGAAAGCATGGGCGGTGACAATAACATTATAAATTTGGTCGTCTCCAAGAAGTGCGCCTGGCTGGCTGAGCTCCGCCCGGATCAGGAGGCTAAGGGCAGTGCCCACTATTCCGGCTCAGGCACCAAAGATTAAATACAGGGTGCCAATGTCTTTGTGATTAGTCGAGAAAAGTCAGCGCGTGATTTCCACAGGTAAGGTGGCCGAGTTTAAGCGGTGGATTGTAGCCCCACAGACAGGGATTAAGCCCCCTTCTTACCAAGCCCTGAGGTGTTTAACATGTCAGATTGCAAATCTGAAGAAGCAGGCTGACGCCTGCCAGGGCTTTCTCCCGCCCCCTTTTCCCCCGAGGGGCGGGGGAAAGGTAGATGGATGCTCGCTGGTTAGGGCGCTTAGCTGTTAACTAAGAGGTTGTAGGATCGAGGCCTTCCCATCTAGATAAGGCTTTAGCTTAATTAAAGTGTCTGCTTTGCATGCAGAAGATGTAGGTTAGTGTCCTGCTAGTCTTAACAGAGACTGAGGGGTTTTCACCCTCGCTTAGGGCTTTGAAGGCTCTTGGTCTGGTTGTTATCCTAAGTCTCTTAGTGGGTCAGGAGTGCGGAGATGGCGGGGGTAAGGGGGAGAAGAAGTAAGGAGGCGCAGGTTAGGGTAGCCAGTGGGAGGGTTGTCTGTTGGGAGGGGTGTCGCCATGGGGCTACACCTGTAAGAGTGCTTGGGGATGTTGTGAGGGTTATTGCGTAGGAGAGTCGTAGGTAGAAGTAAAGGCTGAGGAGTGCTGTAAGTGCGGCAAGGGTTGCTAGGAGGGGGAGGCCTTGTTTCGATAGTTCTTGCAGGATCAGTCATTTTGGCATGAATCCTGATAGGGGCGGCAGCCCTCCTAGTGACAGGAGGATTAGGGGGGCGAGGGCCGTGATTGCAGGAGCTTTTGTGGAGGAAGTGGCAAGTATGTTGATCGTGGTTGCTTTATTAAACTTAAAGATGAGGAAGGCCGAGGAGGTTATAATGATATATGTGCTGAGGGCGAGGAGTGTCAGGGAGGGGGAGAATTGTAGTACTAGAATCATTCAGCCTAGGTGTGCGATGGAGGAGTATGCAAGGATCTTGCGGACTTGGGTCTGGTTGAGGCCGCCTCAACCTCCAATTAGTGTGGAGGAGATTCCCAAGGCGATTATTGTTGTCGAGCTGGAAGGGTGAAGTTGAATAAGTAGTGCGAAGGGGGCTAGTTTTTGTCAGGTGGATATAATAAGTCCCGTGGTAAGATCAAGGCCTTGAAGGACCTCTGGAAGTCAGGCGTGGACTGGGGCGAGGCCTAGTTTAAGGGCAAGGGCGATGGTGATAAGGGTGGTTGGAACTGGGTGGAATATTTGGGAGATGTCTCATTGTCCTGTGAGTCAAGCGTTGGTTAGGCTTGCAAATAGTAGCATGGCTGCTGCGGTGGCTTGGGTGAGAAAGTATTTGGTTGCGGCTTCGACTGCTCGTGGGTGATGGTGTTGAGCTATTAGTGGGATGATGGCGAGGGTGTTGATTTCTAGGCCTATCCATGCTAGGAGTCAGTGGGAGCTTGTTACTGTGATAATGGTTCCTAGGCCGAGACCAAATAGTAGAACGGGTAAGATGTAGGGGTTCATTAGCAAAGGAAGGGGTTTAACCTACATTTTTGGGGTATGGGCCCAAAAGCTTTATTAGCTGACCTTGCTAGGAAGTGGTGTAGTGGAAGCACTAAGAGTTTTGATCTCTTCAGGTAGGGTTCGAGTCCCTTCTTTCTAAGGAGTTGGAGGGGCTTTAACCCTCATGTTCGGCCCTATCAAGGCTGCCCTTTTATCAGGCACAAATCCTACTAGGCTTGGGGGGGAAGGCCTACGAATGCTACGGGTAGGGCCAGGTGTCAAATAACCATGGCAAGTGTGAGAGGCAGAAAGTTCTTTCAGATTAGGTGCATAAGTTGGTCGTAGCGGAATCGAGGGTAGGAAGCCCGCACTCATAAGAACATTACGGAAAGGAGGGCCGCTTTTGTTATAAGGTTGACGGCTGTGAGTTCTGGCACGGTCGGAATGTGGGATGCTCCTAAGAAGAGAGTGGCAGAGAGGGTGTTTATGAGTAAAATGTTCGCATACTCTGCTAGAAAGAATAATGCGAAAGGGCCTCCGGCATACTCTACATTAAACCCTGAGACTAGTTCTGATTCTCCCTCTGTGAGATCAAACGGGGCCCGGTTGGTTTCTGCAAGAGTCGAGATATACCATATTGCAGAGAGGGGTCAGGCGGGTAGGATTAACCACGTGGCTTCTTGGGTGACATTAAATGTGTGAAGGGTGAAGCCGCCAGTGAAGATGATGATGCTTAGTAGGATTAGGCCGAGGCTCACTTCGTAAGAAATTGTTTGTGCTACCGCTCGAAGGGCCCCAATTAGAGCATATTTTGAATTGGAGGCCCAACCGGAACCTAAGATGGAGTAAACTGCTAGACTAGAGAGGGCCAGGATAAATAAAATACCTAGATTGAGGTCCTTTAACCGTCATGTTCGGGGTATGGGGGCCCATAAGGTTAGGGCTAGGGTTAGTGCTAATATAGGGGCGAGAAGGAATAGGACGGGGGAGGAAGTGGAGGGCCGTACTGGCTCTTTAATGAATAGCTTTAATCCGTCTGCGATGGGTTGGAGTAGTCCGTAGGGGCCGACGATGTTGGGGCCTTTACGAAGTTGTATATAGCCCAAGACTTTACGCTCCAAAAGGGTGAGGAAGGCTACGGCGAGCAGCACTGGGACAATAAGGGCCAAGGGGTTTAAAATGTGGGTGAAAATGGTTGAGATCATAGTTAGGGAGAGGGGTTGAACCTCTGTGAAAAGGGCTTAGGCCTTTCGCAATTACCGGGCTCTGCCACTCTAACATACCATTATCTTTGGCAAGGAATATTGTGTACCCCTTTGCCCGTTTTAGTTGCCTTCAGCGGGTTGGGGGGAGGCGTACCTTTAGTATGGGCCTCCTCTTCTCGGTCCTTTCGTACTAGAAGAGAGTACTCTATAGATAGAAACTGACCTGGATTACTCCGGTCTGAACTCAGATCACGTAGGACTTTAATTGCTGAACAAACAAACCCTTAATAGCGGCTGCACCATTAGGATGTCCTGATCCAACATCGAGGTCGTAAACCCCCTTGTCGATAGGGGCTCTAGAAGGGGATTGCGCTGTTATCCCTAGGGTAACTCGGTCCGTTGATCGGCATGTGCCGGATCTATCTGGTCAGAAGTTCTGTTACTTAGAATGGAAATTCGTGGTTGTAAGGGAGGTGTGCCCTCAGTCCACGCGGGGGTTAGGTTTTCCCCGTGGTCGCCCCAACCAAAGATACTTGAGTAAGGTTTGATTTGTTTGATCCTTTTATCAAAGGGGTTTTAACACAATTTACTTTATATCTAAAGCTCCATAGGGTCTTCTCGTCTTATAGGCGCATCCCCGCTTCTGCACGGGGAGATCAATTTCATTAACTTGAGAAAGGAGACAGTTAAGCCCTCGTTATGCCATTCATACAGGTCTTCATTTAAAAGACAAGTGATTGCGCTACCTTCGCACGGTCAAAATACCGCGGCCGTTGAACCCAGGGTCACAGGGCAGGCGGGACCTCTTATTCTTTGATTTTGCAAGAGGCGATGTTTTTGGTAAACAGGCGAGGCTTAGGTGAGATGTTTTGCCGAGTTCCTTCTTTCTCTTTTAGTTTTTCCTTTTGGGCACGCCAGTGTGGGGTTAACGGTGTTTAATTGGGTGATTTTCTGGTTGTTTGGTTTGTTGTTCATTACCCTCTTTGGATGGGCCCGTTAATGTCCGGTGCGAGTTCGTTCCGGGTTACACAGGTGCTTGGAGAAATTCTTGCATTTCTTGTTACTCATATTAGCAGGGTCGCTCCCATAGGGGGTATGGGACGGTCTGATGTTTGTAGGGGATTAGGGGTGTTTTTCTGTATAATGGGCATGGGGGGTGTTCGAGCTTTAACGCTTTCTTTAGGGTTGGCTGCTTTTAGGCCCACCTGGACACTTTGCCTTATGGTATTATGACCTTTATCCACCTGGTAAAGTTGTATCTTTTATCAAAGGAGCTGTACCTCCTTTGATTAACTCCCAGGGCTTCTTTAAGTGTCTGGATGGGTAATCACGGGGTTGAGTTGAGAATCCTTGGGGCTGAACTTCTATTCATCTGTCAGACAACCAGCTATAACCAAGTTCGGTAGGTCTGTCACCGCTACTCGGAGATCTTCCCAGTCTTTTGCCACAGAGACCTTAAACCAAAGGGCTCTTTGCTTAAGGGGTTCTGGCTAAATCATGATGCAAAAGGTACGAGGTTGTGTCTCTGCTTCTATATACTTTGTGGAGTTATTTCACTTCTCTTTCAGCTTTCCCTTGCGGTACTTTCTCTATTGCTCCGTCGTCCCTTTTCTGTCGCCCATACTAAGGGGGGAAAATGGTTTGGTTGTCTTTCTTGTAGTTTATAAGGGGGTATTTATAGTTGGTTGTTGTTTGTAGTTGGGGGCTAGCTTTGAGGTTTCAAAGCAGTCCGAGTTGCACGGACGACTTCTCAGTGTAAGGGAGATGCTTTGCTGACTTAGCTATGCTTTGATTTTTCCAAGTACACCTTCCGGTGCACTTACCATGTTACGACTTGCCTCCCCTTAGAGTTTTTGTTGTTTTATGTACGTAGGGTTATTGTTCTGGGAAGGGTGACGGGCGGTGTGTGCGTGCTTCAGGGCCAGTTTCAGTAGAGCGCTCTATTCTCTACTTACTGCTAAATCCTCCTTCGGCTGTACGTTTTCAGTACATCTTCCGTGATTCACTAGGCTAGTGAATGTAGCCCATTTCTTCCCCTCTCATACGCTACACCTCGACCTGACGTTCTGGGCTGTGCTAATTTTGCTTACTGTTAAGCCCTCAAAGGGTAAGCTGACGACGGCGGTATATAGGCGGGTAAAACAAGGGAGGGTGAGGTTGAACGGGGGTTATCGGTTATAGAACAGGCTCCTCTAGGTGGGTCTAAAGCACCGCCAAGTCCTTTGGGTTTCAAGCTGACGCTTGTAGTCCCCGGGCGGATATGTGGGCGTGTTGACATATCAATGTTTATGGCCAGGCATAGTGGGGTATCTAATCCCAGTTTGTATCTTGGCCCTCGTGGAATCAGGTGGAGTAAAGCCACTTTCGTGGTGGGGCTTCTTACCCTCGGCAGGCGTTTAACAGCTCGGAGGGCGTTCGGCTTTAGTGTTTAATAATTCACCCTAACCACGCTTTACGCCGATGTTTATCAACTTGGGCCTCTCGTATAACCGCGGTGGCTGGCACGAGTTTTACCGGCCCTATTAACTTTAACTGAGTCGAGCTTTCGCTCATTGCTTAAGGTTTATCACTGCTGAGTTCCCGTGGGGGTGTGGCTGAGCAAGGCGTCGTGGGCAAATGCAGAGGATTGTGCCTGATGCCAGCTCCTTGTTCTCATGAGAGAACTGTAGGGCATTCTCACAGGGGGGCGGATACTTGCATGTGTAAGTATAGTTAGAGCTGATAGTAAAGTCAGGACCAAGCCTTTGTGCTTGCGGGGCTTTCTAGGGCCCATCTTAACATCTTCAGTGTTATGCTTTATTTAAGCTACACTAGC